ATGATTTCTCAGATCATTAGCTCTTTCCTCACTTTTGTAATAATTTTAATCGCTGTGGCTTTTTTAACTTTAATTGAGCGAAAAGTTCTGGGATATATGCAGCTCCGTAAAGGCCCTAATATCGTGGGCCCTTTCGGGCTTCTTCAGCCATTCGCTGACGGAATCAAACTCTTTATTAAAGAGCCTTTACAACCATCTTACGCTTCAATTTTCTTATTCATCCTGGCTCCCGCCTTAGCAATTTCACTCGCCTTAATTTTATGAATTTCCTTACCTCTACCTTTAGCCCTTTCAGATATGAACCTCGGATTGATATTTATCTTAGCCATTTCAAGTCTCTCAGTTTACTCTCTCTTAACTTCAGGCTGGGCATCAAATTCCAAATATGCCTTAATAGGCGCCCTACGAGCAGTCGCTCAGACAATCTCCTATGAAGTAACCCTAGGCTTAATAATTGTCGCACTCACCATTTTGTCGGGGGGTTTTGACCTTAAGCTCTTTATCGATTTACAAAATAAAATCTGATTACTTTTCCCAATATGACCGATTTTCCTAATGTGATTTATCTCAACATTAGCGGAGACCAATCGCTCGCCCTTTGACTTAACAGAGGGGGAATCAGAATTAGTTTCCGGATTTAATGTAGAATTTTCGGGGGGCCTATTTGCTTTATTCTTTTTAGCAGAATACGCTAACATTTTATTTATAAATTCATTAACTGTAGTCCTATTTATAGGGTCCTCCAATTTATCTTCATTATATTTTTCCGCCTCTATAACAATAAAAACTATATTCCTGATTTTTTTATTTCTATGAGTTCGTGCATCATACCCCCGATTCCGCTATGACCAACTCATACACTTAATATGAAAAAACTTTTTGCCTATTACACTCTCTTTATTAATTTTTCAATTCTCTATATCTCTCTTTTTTGGGGTCTCCCCATCTGCAATTTAGGAAATATGCCTGATTTAAGGATTACTTTGATAGAGTAAAACAAAGTGCACACTCCCACTTATTTCCTTTTAAAAGAGAAAGAATTGAACTTTCACGGAGGAGATCAAAGCCCCTAATGCAACCTTTACAATATCTTTTACCCAAGTAATGTAAGCTAAACTAAGCTCTTGGGTTCATACCCCAAAAATGTAAGTAATACCTTTCCTTTACTACTTGAATCCTATGATAACACTAATCCTAATCTTAGGAATTTTTCTGGGCACCATAACCACAATATTCAGCTCTAGTTGATTTTTTGCATGATTAGGGTTAGAAATCAATATAATAGCTATTATCCCTATAATGCTCTTCCCATTATCCCAACGAGCCTTAGAATCCTCCATAAAATATTTTATTTCCCAAGCCGTAGCCTCATCAACAATTATCCTAGCTTCTTCATGAAACTACTTTTCCTCCGGTCAATGGACTATTTCGTTCATGTCAGATAATTTAGCGATTACTTTAATTATTCTAGCCCTTCTCCTAAAACTCGGCCTCGCCCCCTTACACTTTTGACTCCCGGAAGTATTGCAAGGAGTTAATCTTCATATAGGACTGATTATCTCGACATGACAAAAACTAGCACCTTTAACCCTCCTTATTCAAGTTTCCTCTAATCTTAATAATATATATATTTTAATCTCTATCTCTGTAATATCAGTTTTAGCCGGGGGGTTTGGGGGGCTAAATCAAACACAACTGCGAAAACTTTTAGCTTACTCTTCTATCTCCCACATAGGTTGGATTGTAGGTGTAATAGCGGTCTCAGCTTCCTTAAGTTGAGTAACAACTGTAATCTATTTAATTATTAACTTTTCTATTTTTACCATCTTGATTGAATTAAACTCCACTAAAATCTCGGATCTTATACTCTCTTGATCAAAAACTAGCTGGTCTCATACAAAATGTATCCTTGTCCTCCTCTCATTAGGGGGCCTGCCCCCTTTCACCGGGTTTTTTCTAAAACTCTCTATCTCCAATGCTTTAATTTCTAATTCCTTGATTCTAATGACTATCCTGCTAATAGCAGGGTCATTAATTAGCCTATTTTTCTACTTACGACTCTCATTCATGACAGCTCTTCTACTAGCACCGACAAATCTCCAAATTAAGGGGACATGAAAATCCCCCCACTACTCCAACCTCCTTTTTAACCTTATATTCCTATTCTCGATTCTTCTTTTGCCCCTCTCACCATTTATAATTTCATTATTTCAAATCTCATGATAAGGATTTAAGTTAACCAAACTAAAGATCTTCAAAATCTTCAATGGAGTATCACTCTAATCTTTGAAAACTTGTAACTACTTACATCTCTTGATTGCAAATCAAGCACTTTAGATAAGCTAAAGTCTTATCTGAATAAATAAGGTATCTTATATCTTTTAATTAACAGTTAAACGCTTCCATAAAGCTTTTATCCAAAGTCTTAACAAATATTCTGTATCTTTAGGGCTGCAACCTAATATGAACAATTTCACCATAAGACTAATATAACAAGAAGAGACATTCTCTACAAATAAATTTACAGTTTACCGCTATAACTTTAGCTTTCCTGTTTATCACTATGTATCTTTCCCGATGATTTTTCTCCACCAATCATAAAGACATTGGTACCCTTTACCTTATTTTCGGGGCCTGAGCCGGAATAATTGGCACAGCCCTTAGCGTAATCATCCGAACAGAGTTGAGTCAGCCAGGATCCTTAATCAATAATGACCAACTCTATAATACAATTATCACAGCCCACGCATTTGTAATAATCTTTTTTATAGTAATACCTATCATAATCGGGGGCTTTGGGAACTGACTAGTCCCAATAATAATCGGCGCCCCTGATATAGCATTTCCCCGAATAAACAATATAAGCTTCTGACTTTTGCCCCCATCACTTATACTATTACTCTCCTCCTCACTAGTAAGCTCTGGAGCAGGAACTGGATGAACAGTTTATCCCCCTCTCTCTAATCACATTTCTCACATAGGCCCTTCAGTAGACCTAGCTATTTTCTCCCTTCATCTAGCAGGAGTTTCCTCAATCTTAGGGGCAATCAACTTTATCACAACAATTATTAACATAAAAACACGGTCTATAGAAATATACCATATCCCATTATTTGTATGATCAATTCTAATCACCGCAATCCTACTTCTTTTATCCTTACCTGTTTTAGCCGCAGCTATCACTATACTCCTCACAGACCGTAATCTCAACACCACCTTCTTTGACCCCTCTGGTGGAGGGGATCCCATCCTCTATCAGCATTTATTTTGATTTTTTGGCCACCCTGAAGTCTATATCCTAATTTTACCAGGATTTGGTATCATCTCTCACGTAGTAACTTTCTACTCCGGGAAAAAAGAACCTTTCGGGTATATAGGCATAGCATGAGCTATAATAGCCATCGGGTTCCTGGGGTTCATCGTATGAGCACACCACATATTTACGGTAGGGATAGACGTAGATACTCGAGCTTATTTCACCTCAGCCACAATAATTATTGCTATTCCCACAGGCGTAAAAGTCTTTAGCTGGCTAGCTACCATTCACGGAGGAGATATTAAATGAGAGCCCCCAATATTATGAGCTTTAGGCTTTATCTTTCTCTTTACTGTGGGGGGATTGACAGGAATTGTTCTCTCTAACTCATCTCTTGACGTAGTCCTTCATGACACATACTATGTGGTCGCCCACTTCCATTATGTCCTTTCTATGGGGGCAGTTTTCGCTATTATAGCGGGACTAATACACTGATTTCCTCTCTTCTCCGGATATTCAATCAACAAAACCTGAGCTAAAATTCACTTCTGAATTATGTTTACAGGAGTAAATTTAACTTTCTTTCCACAACACTTCTTAGGATTAGCAGGAATACCCCGTCGATACTCTGACTACCCAGATGCCTACTCAACATGGAATGTTTTATCTTCTATTGGCTCCATAGTCTCATTTGTGGGAACAATCATTCTAATATTTATTATCTGAGAAGCTTTTTCTTCAAAACGAGAACCAAACCCCTTAAGCCTACCTCTGTATAACCCTGAATGAATTTACGGAACCCCTCCAACTTTCCACACATTTGAAAACCCATCATACCTCAAAATTATTAAAAAAGAAAGGAATTGAACCTTCATCTACTAGTTTCAAGCTAGCCACATAACCACTCTGTCACTTTTTTACTTAATAGTTGATGAAAAAATCATATTGTTTTGTCAAAACAATTTTACAAAAATTCTTGTGCTATTAATAATGGCTAATCATCTCCAATTTAATTTCCAAGATGCAACATCTCCACTTATGCAAGAACTAGTAAAATTCCATGACCACTCATTAACTATTCTATTTTTTATTAGTGCCCTAATCTTATATGTCCTGATGATAACTTCATTATCTAAGCTCACTAACAAAAACATTTTAGACTCTCAAGAAATTGAAATAGTATGAACTGTTATTCCTGCATTTATTCTTATTATATTAGCTCTCCCCTCTATCCAAATCCTCTACCTTATGGATGAAATTGCTTCTCCAGATATTACAATCAAAACTGTTGGACATCAATGATATTGAACTTATGAATTTTCTGACCTCTCCAAAGAATCAGAAATCGAATCCTACATATTACCAACGGCTGATCTACAAAATGGGGACTTTCGACTCTTAGAGGTAGATAATCGAATTTCTGTCCCCATAGACTCCAAAATTCGGATACTTATCACATCAGAAGATGTTCTCCATGCATGAACTTTGCCCTCCATGGGCATTAAAGTAGACGCTGTCCCAGGTCGACTAAATCAAGTAACTTTCTCTTCTTCATTACCAGGGTTATTTTTTGGGCAATGTTCAGAAATTTGTGGGGCGAACCATAGTTTTATACCTATCGCTATAGAAGTGATTCCCCTAAAAACCTTTGAATCATGAATCATCAAGTTATCATTAAGAAGCTAAGACAAAGCGTTAGTCTTTTAAACTAATATCGGTGATATTAACCCTTAATGATATGCCTCAACTTAATCCCTCACCTTGACTATTAATGGCCCTCTCTCTATGAGTATGCTTCCCCCTTATAATACTTTCTCTATCTTCCTTTTTGCCCCTAACGCTTAAAACCAGCTTGCCCTCCACACTTAAATCTTCTCCTAACCCATGAATCTTACCATGATAATATCTCTATTTAATACCTTCGAAAGTCCATATTTTCTCGGCTTCCCTTTAATAATTTTTATCGCAATCCTAATTAGTCTAACTATATTTATCCCCGATAACAACTTACTAATTAAAAACCAATCCTCAATACTAGCTTCAACATTCTTAAAGACCATAACTAAAGAAATTTTCAGTCCTATCAAAAAGTCTGGTCATTCTTGGGCACTTCTTCTTATAACCACATTAATATTTATCTTCTTAAATAACATCACCGGACTTCTCCCCTACACATTCACTGTAACCTCCCAATTATCCCTAAACATAGCCATGGCTATTCCTCTATGACTAGGGACAATTATTATAGGAGCTACCTCTCAACCTTCCCACTCCCTAGCCCACTTACTCCCAGAGGGAACTCCAATAACCCTAGCCCCTTTCCTAATTGTTATTGAATCAATTAGTATTATCATTCGCCCCTTAGCCTTAGGGGTCCGACTAACAGCCAACATCACGGCGGGCCATTTACTCATTCACTTAGTTTCTCTAGCCCTTATTAATCTTACTAAATCCTTACCTTTACTTTTTCTGACCTTTTCAGTATTCATTTTACTCTTAATTCTAGAACTAGCAGTATCCTTTATCCAAGCCTATGTATTCGTGATACTCGTCAGTCTTTACCTAGAAGAAAACTTAATTTAACTATGACCAAACAAATACACGCCTTCCATATAGTTAACCCTAGCCCATGGCCTCTCACTGGGGCAGCTTCTGCTTTCATGCTAACTTCAGGATTAGCGATATGATTTCACAAACACTCCAACACCTTAATCTTCCTTAGTATAATTCTTATACTCCTAACCATATATCAATGATGACGAGACATTACCCGAGAAGGGACTTTCCAAGGTCATCATACTTCATTAGTCCAAAAAAGCTTACGGTACGGAATAATCCTTTTCATCGTATCAGAAGTATGCTTCTTTTTTGGCTTTTTCTGAACTTTTTATCACTCTAGCCTCTCGCCCTCCCCCGACCTCGGAATGATATGACCTCCCAAAGGGGTCATCCCTCTAGACCCGTTTGAAATCCCTCTGTTAAACACCGCCATCCTTCTTGGCTCAGGGGTCTCAGTTACATGGGCTCATCACAGCCTTATAGAAAAGACTCATAAAGACATAGTCATTAGCCTTTCTATTACTATCATTCTGGGAATTTACTTTACTTTACTCCAAGGGATAGAATACTTTAACTCAACATTTAATATCTCAGACAATGCATATGGTTCAACCTTCTTTGTAGCAACGGGATTTCACGGAGGCCATGTAATTATTGGAACTCTATTCCTTACTGTCTGCCTCTTACGTCAACTTATGTTTCACTTCACCTCTTCCCATCATTTCGGGTTTGAGGCTGCTGCCTGATATTGACACTTTGTAGATGTTGTATGACTATTCCTCTTCATCTCCATTTACTGATGAGGATCTTACTTTCTTAGTATAATTAATACTTATGACTTCCAATCACTCAATCCTGTTTCCTACGGGGGAAAGTAGTCTTACTAAACCTCAGACCTATAATTACACTCCATATAGTTGTACTGCCCTTCCTAATCACACTCTTTTTACTTCTCATCATTAAATTTCTGCCAATAAACGTCCCAGATAAAGAAAAGCTCTCCCCCTACGAATGCGGATTTGATCCCTCAGGATCTGCCCGACTCCCTTTTTCAATAAAATTCTTTCTTGTAGCTATTCTATTTATTCTGTTTGACTTAGAAATCATCCTTCTTTTCCCATTAGCATGAGCATTAAATTCTCAATCTCATTCTAACGCTATTATTCTAGCCTCTGTCTTTGTTATTATTCTAACCTTAGGCTTAATTTACGAATGACTTAAAGGGGGGTTAGAATGAACTGAATAATCTGGTAATTAGTTTATTAAAACATTTAATTTCGACTTAAAAGATTGCAATAAATTGCAACTACCCTAATCAACCCCACAACATTCATTATTTCCTTTATAATTGCACTTTCTGGATTAGCCTTCTATCAAACCCACCTTCTCTCTTTATTTCTCTGCCTCGAAGGTATGGCCTTATCAGTCTTCTGTCTCATAGCAATCTCTTCATCCTACACTCTCTCCCTCTCCACCATCCCATTACCATTAATTATGCTAACTTTTTCAGTCTGTGAGGCAGGCCTGTCTCTAGTACTTTTAGTGACTATAACTCGAACACACCAAAATGATTTAATATCATCATTAACACTCCTAAAATGCTAAAAACAATTTTTTCACTAATTGCCATCATTCCAATAACCTTGAGTTTTAAGAAACAATTCTTCTGAACAGCATTTATCTCTTCATCATTTCTAATGCCATTCCTATTTTTTATTTTTACTCCATTATCTTTTAATTCATCCTTCCTTATGCACTTACAAAACAAACTATTCGGCTATGATATAATTTCGGCCCCTTTAGTATTTCTATCCCTTTGAATACTCCCCCTCATAGCCCTAGCCAGTCAACATCACATAAAAAAAAGCCCTCTTTCATACCAACTTCTGTATATCACTATTCTAATTATCATACAAACATTATTAATTCTGACATTTCTATCCACAAACCTAATAAACTTCTACATCCTCTTTGAATCATCACTTATTCCTATCCTACTAATTATTTTCCGGTGAGGAAACCAAAAAGAACGTATTAACGCGGGCATTTACCTCTCATTCTACACTCTTATTGGCTCATTACCTCTTCTAGCATCACTATTATTCCTCTCAAATACTTTATCCACCCTATATATCCCTATCCTTATAATAGAATCTTCAGAAATATATCATAGCCCTATTTTATGGTTAGGTTGCTTTTCTGCCCTGCTTATTAAAACCCCTCTTTACGGCTTCCATCTGTGACTGCCTAAAGCTCATGTAGAGGCTACAATTGCAGGCTCAATAACACTAGCAGCCTTGATACTTAAATTAGGGGGTTACGGAATAATCCGACTATCTCTCATGCCTTTCCTTCACTCACCTAAACTGTCATTAATTTTAATCTCTATCGCTCTTTGGGGGGCGGTCATAACCAGTTTCATTTGCCTTCGCCAAACAGACCTAAAAGCTTTAATTGCTTACTCATCTGTCAGCCACATGGGACTAATAACAGCCAGCATTATAACCCTATCCCTATGAGGGATATCTGGTGCTTTTATTATAATGATTGCTCACGGATTATCATCTTCAGCCTTATTTTTTTTAGCAAACTCAAATTACGAAAAAACTAACACACGAACTATTATTCTTTTACGCCACACACAAATACTCCTCCCTCTTACTAGTCTATGATGACTATTTATTATTTTAACCAACTTAGCTATGCCCCCCTCTATTAACTTTATCTCTGAAATCACTATTATATCCTCCCTTTTTTTATGATCCCCTCTAACTTTCCCCTTCCTAGCACTAACAATAGTAATTACAACAACATACTCCATATCAATATTTATACTAGCACAAGGGAAACTTTCAAAAATAACAAAAATCCTCTCTCCCTTTTCAACCCGTGAACACTTAACCCTCTTCCTTCACCTTTTCCCTATAATTGCAATTATAGCTTATCCAAATATAATTATTAATATCTTCTGTTAATGTAATTCAACAAGAATATCAGAATGTGATCCTGAAAATAAGTACTAACTTCATTAACCAGAGATGATACCTCAGAAATTGCTAATTCCTGTCTCTGTGACTGAACTCCCAGCATCTTTATGTTTCTAAAGGAAATAGCTATCCGATGATTTTAGGTGTCAACATTTTCTGGCGCAAATCCAGATAGAAACTATAGCTTATAATATCACCTCCTTAATAACCAATTTTTGTTTAATCACTACTATTCTGTCATTAACACTCTCATTTAAACAAAATTCTGATAATAACAAAATCACCAAATACATGCGTAATGCATTCATTATCAGTCTTCTCCCACTAATCATCTATATTGACCAACAAATAGACTCAAGCTCCTCCTTCACATCAACCTTTAATATAATCTCCTTCAACCTTCTCTTGGGGTTTGAGGCAGATATGTATTGCTTAACATTCTTCTCAATCGCACTTTATATCACCTGATCAATCATACAATTCTCCCTTTGATATATACACGAGCACAATAACACCTTATTCTTTAAATACCTCACTATATTTTTAATCTCCATACTTTTCTTCCTTTCAGCCAATAATCTCCTTCAACTCATTCTGGGCTGAGAGGGTATAGGAATCATATCATTTTTACTTATTAACTGATGACACAACCGCCTTGAAGCTAACTCAGCCGCTATACAAGCCATTATTTATAACCGCATCGGTGATACCGGACTAATCATTTTTATAATTTGATCAGCTCTATTTACCAACTCATGAAACATAAAACAAATTTTCATTTTACAAAATAATTCAATAGACCTGTGATTGCCTTTATTAGGGATTGTACTTGCCGCAACAGGAAAATCAGCTCAATTCATACTTCACCCATGACTTCTATCTGCAATAGAAGGCCCAACTCCTGTCTCAGCGCTACTCCACTCTAGCACCATAGTAGTGAGCGGAGTATTTCTACTGATCCGATTCTACCCAATAATCAAAAATTCACAAATAATTATCTCAATTATTCTATGCTTAGGAGCCATAACAACCCTTTTTGCCGCATTATGTGCTTCCTCACAAACAGATATTAAAAAAATCATCGCATTTTCAACTACCAGCCAACTAGGGCTAATAACAGTTACTATTGGCATTAATCAGCCCCAACTAGCATTCCTCCACATATCTACACACGCCTTTTTTAAAGCTCTCTTGTTCTTATGCTCCGCATCCATCATCCACACAATCAATAACGAGCAAGATATTCGAAAAATAGGTTCACTGCACCTAATTCTGCCATTCACATCATCTTGCACCCTAATCTCTTCCTTAGCCCTAATAGGCATACCTTATCTGTCCGGCTTCTATTCAAAAGATATTATTTTAGAAACCCTGAACATATCCTATGTCAACGCCTGAGCCCTCTTATCAACAATACTAGCAACTGCTCTAACCTCAATTTACAGCACTCGCTTAATTCTCCTTTCTATAGCTATAACCCCCAACATTAACACCCTTATCTTTCTCAAGAAAGATAAAAACTTATTCAGCCCTCTAATTCGCCTTACATTAGGAAGTATTATTTTTGGCTTTATCATCTCCACATTCTTCTTGCCAGAAAAACAACCTAACTTTTCTATCCCCTTTAATAGCAAAATTTTACCGACAATTATACTAATCCTTGTTTCTTCATTAACACTTTATTTCATGAACAATCATAAATTTTCACACATGCCCCCCTTATTTTTCCCCTCTATATCAGGCTATTTCCCTGCCATCTTTCACCGCCTATTCTCATACTATTTCCTTCTTTTCCCTAAAAAGGTTTCTTCATCCCTCTTGGATATTTTATGATACGAAACCCTAGGCCCAAAATCTATTTCACATAACCTTTCTTCCTCATCATCCCTTTTCAATAAATTATCCCAAGGAACAATTAATAATTATATCACAATCTTTGTTATTACTATTCTCTCTTCCCTCTTAACCTCCGCCCTATACTTCTAATGACCCGATAAGCTCCGCGCTCCGCACTCTTAGTGATCTCTAAAATCACTAATAAGGCTAAAAACAACCCTAAGCACCCAAAAACAATCAGCAACCAACTCTCCCCGTACAAAACACCTGCCCCAAGAAAACTATTATCCACGCCTCCCTCCCCCAACATACTCAGAACTCCATTATCTGCTTTCAAATATCCCCCATACCCCAAAAATACAACAACCAAAACGCCTAAAGCTATCTTTATAAGTACCTCCTTCACAATAACAGTAGGGTACAAATCTAAAACTAATGCAGTACAATAACTAAAAACAACTATCATGCCCCCTAAATAAATTAATAAAAGTGAAAGCGACAAAAATGAATTTCCTTTCGCCAAAATAATTAAACAACCAACCAAAGAAACAACAATTAACCCAAGCGCCCCAAAATAAGGGGAAATATCCACAACTAAAATAACTATTCCGATAAGAAATAATATTTCTAAAATTATTATAATTTTCATTATTCTCACTCAACAACTTGAGACCAACGATATGAAAAACCGCTATTGTACTTTCAACTACAAGAACATGACCAAAATTTTCCGAAAATCAGATCCTTTTATTAAAATCGTCAACTCTGCCTTAGTTGACCTGCCTTCCCCCTCTAACATCTCCTATATATGAAACTTTGGCTCCATTTTAGGACTTTGCCTATTTCTTCAAATCGCTACTGGACTTATTCTTACTATACACTTTTCGCCCTCCATCCACATAGCCTTTTCCTCAGTCGTCCACATTGTCCGTGACGTAAATCACGGATGATTTATCCGAAACTTTCACATCACTGGAGCATCATTATTCTTTTCTTGTATATTCATTCACATCGGACGAGGAATCTACTACGGCTCTTACAAAAATATCAAAACCTGATACTCAGGAGTTATCTTATTCATCTGTGCTATAGTAACCGCATTCTTCGGCTACGTTCTTCCCTGAGGTCAAATATCATTCTGAGCTGCCACAGTAATCACCAACCTTCTTTCTGCAGTCCCTATAATGGGAACCCGCATAGTAGAGACAGTTTGGGGGGGCTTCTCTGTAGGAGACCCAACACTTAAACGATTTCTAGTCCTCCACTTTCTTGTCCCCTTTCTAATAATTGCAGTATCACTAACCCATTTACTTTTCTTGCACGAAACAGGTTCAAGCAACCCTATAGGAATAAACCCTAATCTCGATAAAGTGCCCTTCCATCCGTACTTCTCTTTTAAAGATATCCTAGGATTTCTAATTACCCTCTCCTTAATCTTTTTAGGTTCCACCCTATTCCCCTATCTTACCACAGATCCGGATAACTTCACCCAAGCCAACTCATTAGTTACTCCCCCCCATATCAAACCAGAATGATACTTCCTATTTGCTTATGCTATCCTCCGAGCAATTCCTAACAAACTAATAGGAGTTTTTGCTCTCATCATATCACTATCTGTTCTTCTTTTTATACCATTTTTAATCAAATCCAACTTACGATCATTAACATTCCAACCTTTCATACAATTCACTTTCTGACTAATAATTTCTAACTTTATCCTACTTTCCTGACTAGGAGCCATGCCCCTAGAATTCCCCTACACCATCATATCCCAAGTAACTTCATTCCTTTACTTTTTCATTTTCCTTTTCCTGTTCCCCTTAGTCAGCTACAAAGAAAACAAGTACCTGAACTCACGTTACCCCCCTTTCTAACCTTTCATTTAGAACATTAACCTTTTATAGTTTCAAACAAAACATTGATTTTGTAAATCAACAATGAGATCTCATCTCTAAAAGGAAACTCAGAGAAAAGGAATACTTCCTTACCTTTAATTCCCAAAATTAAAATTCTTATAAACTATTCTCTGCTTCACTACCTATATTGCCCCACCCACCTTTTTGAGGGTGGGTGGGGTTTTTACCCATAACCGTAATATCCCACCATAACCCTCTATCACCCCCATATTATACACCTTGACCTATCCTGATCGCTAAATGGCTAAACGGACTCCCGTTTAGACCCCTCCTATACTACCCCGCCCCTTCCATAGGGTCGGGTCCTACCCTAATCTGTAAAAATCTCACCATTACCTCTTACCATTTTACATTTTATGTTTCCAACTTTATTTTAACCTACTTTAATAACCTAAACGGGCTCACCCGTTTAGATTCTACCTATATTGCCCCACCCACCTTTTTGAGGGTGGGTGGGGTTTTTACCCATAACCGTAATATCCCACCATAACCCTCTATCACCCCCATATTATACACCTTGACCTATCCTGATCGCTAAATGGCTAAACGGACTCCCGTTTAGACCCCTCCTATACTACCCCGCCCCTTCCATAGGGTCGGGTCCTACCCTAATCTGTAAAAATCTCACCATTACCTCTTACCATTTTACATTTTATGTTTCCAACTTTATTTTAACCTACTTTAATAACCTAAACGGGCTCACCCGTTTAGATTCTACCTATATTGCCCCACCCACCTTTTTGAGGGTGGGTGGGGTTTTTACCCATAACCGTAATATCCCACCATAACCCTCTATCACCCCCATATTATACACCTTGACCTATCCTGATCGCTAAATGGCTAAACGGACTCCCGTTTAGACCCCTCCTATACTACCCCGCCCCTTCCATAGGGTCGGGTCCTACCCTAATCTGTAAAAATCTCACCATTACCTCTTACCATTTTACATTTTATGTTTCCAATTTTATCTAGCCTGCTTAAATGACCTAAACGGGCTCACCCGTTTAGATTCGGCCTATACTACCCCTCCACCTCTCTAAAGGTGGGAGGGGCATTACCCATAACCATAATGCTCCATCATACCACTTACCGCCCCCATATCGTGCACTTCAACACTTTCCTGATCGCTAAATGGCTAAACGGGGCCCACCGTTTAGACTCCCCTTATACTACCCCACCCACCTTTCTGAGGGTGGGTGGGGCACTACCCATAACTATATCATCCCATCATAACCCCCTATTACTCCCCTATTCATGAGCTTCCACCTGTCTTTATCAACTAACTGGCTAAACGGGGAAACCCCGTTCAGACCCCTCCTATACTACCCCGCCCCTTCCATAGGGTCGGGTCCTACCCTAATCTGTAAAAATCTCACCATTACCTCTTACCATTTTACATTTTATGTTTCCAATTTTATCTAGCCTGCTTAAATGACCTAAACGGGCTCACCCGTTTAGATTCGGCCTATACTACCCCTCCACCTCTCTAAAGGTGGGAGGGGCATTACCCATAACCATAATGCTCCATCATACCACTTACCGCCCCCATATCGTGCACTTCAACACTTTCCTGATCGCTAAATGGCTAAACGGGGCCCACCGTTTAGACTCCCCTTATACTACCCCACCCACCTTTCTGAGGGTGGGTGGGGCACTACCCATAACTATATCATCCCATCATAACCCCCTATTACTCCCCTATTCATGAGCTTCCACCTGTCTTTATCAACTAACTGGCTAAACGGGGAAACCCCGCTCAGACTTCCCTTATACTACCCCCACTTCCCCCTAGACCAAACACAATGCCCCCCATAACCCTAAACCCAACATTCCCACAACAACTACCTAAATTCTTATTAGCCCCTGTAAATTAACCCACGATTTGTGCCTCACACATCATCAGCACTTGAACATATTAAGGATTCTAAAAACTCTAAAATCTTTAAAACCCCCCCCCCTATAACCCCCCCCCCGGGGTCAAGGATTTACTTAGATTAACGAAAACATAGAAGAACTCGGTGAACACACTGTTGCTCTTTTTTTCTTGTTTGGGGGGGTCTGGTGGGGGACCCCCCCCAAATGTAATAAACATTCATTTATACCCTCCCTTCCACTTACTCAGCCCTAGTGCCCACCCCCTTGTTCTTGGTAACATTCATGCCCGACTTTCCCATATTATGCGTGCTTCATCTCTTCTTCTTTCAAGTCTTATTCCACGGTAACATTGTGTCAATTAACCTTACATTATCAGTGATATTCCCCCTCGTACGCTACGCGTTTAGATCCTATTACTCTTCCTTCCCCTTAGGTACATTACTTTTAGGGCTATACTCCAGCTTCGCGCTCCTTTCGACTCACCTCATCTATATAGTTCTTCCTCACCCCCTAATATTCATTTGACTTCTTTCTTTTTCTAGGACATATATATTAACACTACTACTTTCCACATACTAATATGTTGCTTTAAAACAAACTTTATGTTTTAAAACATTTGATAAAATTACCTTGCCATGCTTCTAACGCACCTCAAAATACTTTATTCTTTTATATATTCTTTTATTTTTTTATATATTCTTTTATTCTTTTATATATTCTTTTATTTTTTTATATATTCTTTTTTATTTTTATATATTCTTTTTTATTTTTATACTTTGTACATTTCACAGCCCCTGTAAATTAACCCGCACCTTTTTCTCAACTGATTATTAATTAACACTTTTTTTCTAAGAAAAAAGGTCCAAAAAAACCAAACCATTCGGCCCCCCCCTATAACCCCCCCCGGCGTTCAGGTATCCTATTTTTCAAAATTCTATCCACTTATAATTTTAGGTTGTTGGTTTCTTTTTTTAGGGTTTAGTTCATAGCTCCGAACGCTGCTCCAGACGTCGCAGCCCCAATTGCTAGAAATTATAATCATACTCTAACTCGGTGCCCATTACTACCGCAGTCCGCGGTGCGTGCCCCGAGAATATACTAGTTTTCACACTTAGAACATTTCAAGAGACTACACCTTAATTGCTTTGCGTCTTGGTTGATATACTCCTATTCACCTATAATTTCACTCTTATCTTTCTTTATTCGATTCTTCTTTTTCTTTCAAGGACTAATATTATAATACTGCTATAAACATATAACAATGTCTATTTTTAAATAGACAGTCAAACTTCAGCTATCATCTATCTTAACATACAGAGGATCTTAAGTAGAAATAATATTTCTACCCGATCTTTCATGCAAAACAGGCTTTTAATAGTATTCCCGGTTTAAAAATCAACCTTACAAACATGTAGCAATCTCTTCTTAAAATTTAACCCCCTTACTCTTCCAAGCCCCCCAAAATTCCCGTTTTAACCTCTTACTTTCTCAAAATCAAAAACATCCTTTTTTCAAAAAATTCAGCCCCTTTTAACTTACATCTCAGTCTCCAAAAACTAATATAAAGTGCTAATCTCAAAATATTTAACCGCACTCTTACCAACTAGCACGAGCACTTTTACAATTTATTTCCAACTTATTTCCATACATTCTTATAATTTATTTTATATATACTTTTATACATCTTTTCTATGTATTCTTCTTTTCTATACATTCACCAACATACTCCACAAATTCACAAATATTCCCCAAAACACCAAATAATAACATACACCATACATATGCCCACCCTCACTCCTTTATATATTTATTATTTTTAATAATATTTTAAATATAAAATATATATTAAATAAAAATATACTGATAGTGTATGTAGCTTAGCTCTAAAGCATGATATTGAAGATATTAAGACAGATATTCATCTCAGACACATAAAGGGTTAGTCTTACCCTTAAAATTAGATCCTTCGAAATTTATACATGCAAATTTCCTCATTACAGTGAGTTCCTTGATTTTTAAAATGATAGAGACTAAATAAGATTAATTATCCTAAATTAAAATTCTTTCACGCCCCCAAGGGTATTCAGCAGTAATTAATATTGAGCAATAGACAAAAGTCTGACTCAATTAAAGAATTCTTAAGTGTCCAAAATCGTGCCAGCAGACGCGGCTATACGGTTGCTTAAATCTAATATTTGACGGTGTAAAGAGTAAATTTCATTACTATTCTTATCTAAAATTAAACCAATTTATAATAGTTAAATACATAAATTTTAAAAAACAAACTAAAGTAGTTTTAATAACTAAGTTTATAACTTTACGAAAGTTGGGGCTCAAACTAGGATCAGATACCCTACTATGCCTAACCGTAAACAAAGAATTTCTTCCGCCTGAATACTACGAGCCCAAGCTTAAAATTCAAAAGACTTGACGGTGTTCTACCCGCCTAGAGGAGTTCGTTTTTCAAACGATAATCCGCGATTCACCTCACCATTTTTATCAGTTTATATACCGCCGTCGCAAGCCAGCCCTTCTGAGGGATCAGGCAAAATGGTCTAAACCAAAACGTCAGGTTAGGTGTAACCAATAAAATGGCTAAAACGAACTACATTAATAATTTCTATTATTTCTATTAAACAAATGAAAAATTAGTCAAAATTGAATTTAGGAGTAAACAAAAACCAGACAGTTTTTTTGAACAGTGCTATAGAACACGCACACACCGCCCGTCACTCCCTATTACTTAGGGATAAGTCGTAACATGGTAAGTGTACCAGAAGGTGCACTTGGACCCCCAAATGTAGCTTAACTAAAGCATCTCTTTTACACTGAGAATATACTTGCGCAAAACAAGCCATTTTGAGCCTTAATCTTAGCTTTATTCCCCATTTACCTAATTATTTGAACCTTTTTAAGCTTAGTATTTTTAGAAAAGCAAGCCTAAAGCTATAGACAAAGTACCTTGAGGGAAAGTTGAAAAAATATGAAAATTAAAGCATAAAATAGTAGAGATCAATCCTCTTACCTCTTGCATCATAGTTTAACTACCCAAAACAGACTATTGGAACTTTCTGATCCCCGAAATTAAATGAGCTACTCAAGAATAATACAAGAATCAACTTATTTCTGTAGCAATAGAATAAGAAAATTCTCGAGTAGGGGTGAAATGCCTATCGAATTTAATAATATCTGGTTACTTGAAAGAAGAATCTAATTCCGCTTTTATATCATTATCACTTATTGAATAATAATTAATTTTGTATAAAGAGTCAGTCATAAAAGGAACAGCCTTTATGACTCAAGGAAACAACCTTAGGAGAAGGAAAAATTTACCACCTTTTAGAGTAAAAATTGGCCTAAAAGCAGCCACTATAGAAAGCGTTACAGCCCATACTCACTTACTGTAAAAATTATAACTTTTTAATAGCCCCTCTCAATTATATCAAGTAATATTATACCTCTATAATAGATAAAATGTTAAAATTAGTAATAAGGAGATTGTTCTCCTCTTTTTAATATTAGTGTAAACCGAAACGAACCCTCGTCGGTGCCCAACGACTCTTAATTTAACAGAATAAAAGGCTTAAAGTACTCACTCAAGAAATACACCTTTCAAAACATCGTTAACCCAACACAGGAATATTTTAAAGAAAGATAAAAAGAATTAGAAGGAACTCGGCAAACTATCTTCGCCTGTTTACCAAAAACATCGCTTATTGTTATAAAAATATAATAAGTCCTACCTGCCCAGTGATTTTTTCAACGGCCATCTTTGATGATAACGTAGCATAATCAATTGTCTATTAATTTTAGACTAGAATGAATGGATTAACGAAAGCCGAACTGTCTCCTATTTCCTATCAATGAAATTAACCTCTCTGTCCAAAGGCAGAGATAAGCCTATAAGACGAAAAGACCCTAAAAGCTTCAAATATTAGATTACCTAGCTTAAACAACAACTAAAGAAAAGTTTTAATTCCTAAAATTTGGTTGGGGCAACCATTGATATTAAAGAATCATCAATAATTTAACTAATAACTTGCATAATATCAGAGTTACATCTCAATTAAGTAAGAAACTTATAAAAATGACCCAGAAAACTGATCAATGAACAAGTTACTTTAGGGATAACAGCGCTATTTCTTTTTAAAGTCCCCATCGACAAAGAAGCTTACGACCTCGATGTTGGATTAAGATATCCAAGTGGTGCAAAAGCTACTAACGGTTCGTTTGTTCAACGAGTAATATCTTACATGATCTGAGTTCAGACCGGAGTAATCCAGGTCAGCTTCTATCTATAACTAATTTTATTTAGTACGAAAGGAAAAATAAAATATAGCCTATTAAAAATTAACGCTATTTAAATTAATTTAAAACATTTACATTTTCAAGAGAAAATAACTTATTAAAATAGCATAGCTGGTCTAATGCTATAGATTTAAATTCTATTATCATGAGTTCAAATCTCATTTTTAATATC